ACTCATCCATAAACCGGTGACGGGTACAAATAGCATAAAGAAATGTAACCAACGTTTATTGGAAAAAGCAACACCAAAGATTTGGGACCAAAAGCGGTTAGCAGTGACCATTGAATAAGTTTCTTCCGCTTGAGTTGGGTTAAAAGCTCGGAAGGTATTTGCACCATCACCATCTTCGAATAGAGTGTTTTCTACAGTAGCCCCATGAATAGCGCATAGCAGAGCCGCACCTAATACTCCGGCAACTCCCATCATATGAAAGGGGTTCAACGTCCAATTATGAAATCCTTGGAAGAAAAGGATGAATCGAAATATAGCTGCTACGCCAAAACTCGGTGCAAAGAACCAACCAGATTGTCCCAGTGGATAAATAAGGAATACGGAAACAAAAACAGCGATTGGACCAGAGAATGAAATTGCATTATAAGGCCGCAATTGAACAGACCGAGCAAGTTCAAATTGACGTAACATGAAACCTATTAGTGCAAAAGCCCCATGGAGAGCGACAAAAGTCCACAGACCGCCTAATTGACACCAACGAGTAAAATCTCCTTGTGCTTCCGGTCCCCATAGTAGCAACAAAGAGTGTGCTAAACTATTGGCAGGGGTGGAAACCGCCGCCGTTAAGAAATTGCAACCTTCCAAATAGGAGCTGGCCAATCCATGGGTATACCAAGAAGTTACAAAAGTAGTCCCTGTAAACCAACCCCCTAAAGCGAAATAAGCACAAGGAAAGAGCAATAGGCCGGACCATCCTACAAAAACGAAACGGTCTCTTCGTAACCAGTCGTCCATAATATCAAATAGATCATTTTCTTCTTTAGTAACTCTACCAAGGGCTATAGTCATAGTGATCCTCCTATTCAATTACTTCAACCATTTCCGAGCATCTCATATTACTAGGCATATGATAGTTTGATTATCTGTGGACGATTTCTTTCTCGTTCAATGCCCTTTTTCAATGGTCTCGAAGATAGAAATTTTTCATTTTTATCTATGGGGTCACAACCGAAGTCGTGGTAAATCCATGAATTTCATTAGATTCATTTTTCTTATACTATAGAAATAAAGAAATAAACATTTGAATTCAGGATTATTCTATGATTCCTATTTCAAAGCCTATCTTTTAAGGGAAAGAAAAATAACCCCTCTTTTCTCATTCGCTCTCTATTGCATGGGTGGAAGAACTAAAATAGGATTCTGAAAAAAAAAAGAAAGATATTGAAAAGCAAAATGGACTTTCGAAATCCATTTTTATGTGTAACGGAAAAGAGTTGCGATTTCTTCTTATTCCTATAGAATGTTTAGTAACAAGAATATGAAATCGTAAATAGCGAAAAATTCTTGCCTTGCGCGGTCTAAGTCTAAGGAAATACAAAAAATCCGCTTATACAACAATTTCATCCACATCGAATTTATATATCAGAATAGCGGATAGAGGCATCATTCAAGGGGTCAGGTCTACTTACTTTATCTTTCTTTCCAATTTTATGGTGGGTTTGATAAAATTTTTTTTTTTTTTTTTTCTATAACCTGCTTTTTTATTCTAACAAGTCCTATACGGAAATGCCCGCTGAAGAGAAAATATATCTGATTGTCTCTCAGCCTGTATCGAATTTTAGAAAGAAGAAACAAGAATTTTCTCCTTTTTTTTAGTAACATTAAGAAAAAAGAATATAACTAAAATGGAATTGGCAATATAATTTTTATGCACTTTTGAAATGAAAAAAGGAAGGATTTTTTGTAATCGTTATTTCTTGCCTCTGTCATATCACGAAAACCTTTCGATTTGGAACGGGGAGAGATGGCTGAGTGGACTAAAGCGGCGGATTGCTAATCCGTTGTACAATTTTTTTGTACCGAGGGTTCGAATCCCTCTCTTTCCGCCCCCTCGGATCGTTTGGGACTTTAGAATTGTAAGGAATTCTAACCCCCGGATTTTCTCATAGATAAATGTACGAAATAAATCCAATTTGTAAGAAAAAATTCCCAAAAATTTTGGATTTTTACTCCTCACGTCCAGGATTACGTCCTGGGTCATTAGATAAGAATCCAAATATAAAGAGGGAAACAAAGAATATCACTACTGTATAAACAAAGAGTTTGAGAGTAAGCATTACATAATCTCCAAGATTTTTTTTTAAGGAATAGATTACCTGCTTTTCCTTACCGCACAGATCCACTAGGATGGTTTTTTTTTTATTTTGACACCTAAAAAATGCAAAAATCAATTCTTAAAAAAAAAATTGCAAGAATTGCTTTATAATAAGCAGTCTTATCAATAGCAAAAATTAGTTTAAGTATTGTGTGGGTACCTAAAGGTACCTGCTCAACGTAGGTGCAGGGGGTAGAAAAGAAAGGCTGATCCAAATTTATTGTTGCAGCTATACATTCAATGTAGAAGAATTTGAATTTTAGAATCGAAAGTTCATAATATAAGACTTTTCGGCTCTTCTACATTTTTCACTTTTTTTGGAATGAATACATCATTCAATTTGGCAGACAGAACAGAATAGTAAAGATTTCATCGAAAACTTACAGCAGCTTGCCAAACAAACGCTAATAGAAAAAAGAGTACAGGTATGACAGGCATAACATCCACGATTGGGTTGAAAATGGCATAAGCTTCGGGTAATTTGGCTAAGAAAAAACTATTCGGATAAAGACCAGAATTAAAACAGATAGAGGTTAAACTAAGTATATTAGGCATAAGAAGCATTTCGTTCTTGTAGAGTAGATAATTGGATTTTGATTGAGTTATTTTTCTAAGGGAAAAAGGAAAAGAAAAGGTGGATTCAAAATCCTTTTTTCTTCGGACTTTCCCAAACACAAAATACCTCCTTGTATTCGCATTCTCAAATGAGAATGGAAGAAATTCGACTTTCATATAATATCTTAATAGAATTCCATGTAATGATCAATGCATTTTTTGGATTCTATATTATCCGCATGTTTAGAATCCTAGCAAGAAAATATACCGCATTTTTTAGGTAATTGAAGTGGGATTGACGAATAATATATAATATTAATACCGTTTTTTAGTGTCGCATAAAACGAAATGGGGCGTGGCCAAGTGGTAAGGCAGCGGGTTTTGGTCCCGTTATTCGGAGGTTCGAATCCTTCCGTCCCAGATTTTTTTTTCATGAAACGAAAGATAGAATCGTATTGTGCCCTGCACGACACAAAAGCTTATTAAAGAGAATAATTAGTTCTTATGAACTCTTAGATTAGATGCATTTCTAATGATTGTTTTTCTTTCTCAGAAAACAAAATCAAGTGTCAAGTCCAGTCAAATTGAATATCTTTATTTTTCATTAAAAATTTTGGCCTGTCAGGCACATTCAGGATATGCTCCTACTCATTACTCATATGTGTATGTGTTTTGAATATGTGTTTTGAAATTCGAACTTTTTAGATAAACTTTATGCTCCATATCCATGAAGTGGGAATTCTTACAGGATCCATTTGACACCTAATGTGAAGAAAAGGGGGTTTCCATTCTACGGAGAGAGACTCGATTTTTGTATTTTAGGCATTATCTGATTTCCAAATACCCATTTCTAAATCAATGGAATGTGAGGATTAGAGATAAATTCATATATTCTGTCTACTCGACTTTGGAATTGATTGAAAAAAAAAATTATGAGGGAAAACACTGTATAAAAAATCAGACCTATCCCTTTATGATACAGATAGATTTTTGTTTTGTTGTTTTATTAGTAAAAAAGAGGGGCTCTTCTTTGGTTAAGCGAAAACGATCTCGATCTGTGATTCTTTAAATATCCAGAATGATCCATTCCGGTAAGGGTAAGGTAAGAACTGTTCGTTGGATAGAATGGATTCAAAAAAAATCATACTTTTCTTATTTTTAATTTTTAGTTCTTTCTGTTACCTAAAAGAAAGAATGCTATAAGTAAAAGCAAAGACCTTAATTTTACTTTACACTCTTTTTTTTTACTTCATTTTTTCTTTCTTTTGTTACTCCTGTTATTCCAGTCGAAGAACTATGAAAAGTTTATAACTAACAAAAAACTGCTAATTATTTCATTGGCATAGTTTATTTGTTGGAGAAGAGTTGATTCTTCTCATTTCAGGATTGATCATCTCGAGTTCTCTGTTGAGGATGGAAATTCCATAATAAATAAGTCTTAAGCAAACTATTTTATTCCTCTTTTTCAAACTATGTTTCATTCATATGATAGAATATGGGTTTAAATAAATTGGATCCTTGCAGAGTCTTCCCCGATAAATACTTATTTCTTTTATCCATATTTCTATTTCTCCATAGATAGCAAGTTTGAATTAGTATACAAAACCAATGACTATTCATGATTCCATCCATATTGGATCAATTCTCGATATCACTTTGCAATGAAATTAGAGGAATGTTATGGTAAAACTTCGTTTAAAACGATGTGGTAGAAAGCAACGTGCGACTTGAAGGAGATGATCGATTGTGGATTTTGCTATCCACCATTTTCCATAGTAATGAAAATGCTCTTGGCTCGACATAGTCTGTTCTATTTGTCCAGAACCGAATTTGCGCTGGGTTGTTTGTAAGTAAATAGTACACGATGGAGCTCGAGAAGACAGAATTGATTTTTTATCAAGGGAAAGAATCTAGGGTTAGTGAAAACTAATAAATTAGGCCAACTTTGTCAGTCTATCCTTAATATAGAAATTGAAAGGTTAAAATAAGAAAAGTCTAATTTTGGAAGATTGGAAAACTTATTTTTTTCGATTAAAAGTCTATCAGAATCAATCGTTCATATTCGATTTCTCTAGAAGAGGAAAATGCTTTATTGAAGGAAATAAGAAAAAAAGAAAGAGTATGTTGCTACTCTTTTGAAAGAAAAAAGAATAGGAATTCCCGAAGTAATGTCTAAACCCAAGGATTTCACAAATCAAAGATAAAGGATTCCGGAACAAGTAAACATGATTTTCAACCATCTCAACAATAGAATTAGATCAGAATAAGGAATAAAAGTCAATTTGTTCGAGATGAGATAAAGAAAAGAGTTTAGAGACGACTCAAAAAATTTCGAAGGATTTCTCTTTTGAATTCTGTCAGTCAAAATTAGCCAACTTGAGTCATGAGTATAAATGAAATTTGTTTTTTCTTCTATAAGGAAATTAATGCAAGTCATAGTCGAATTTCTATCTACTTGTATTATAGATAGAAATTCGAATCATTTTCTCGAGCCGTATGAGGAGAAAACCTCCTATACGTTTCTAGGGGGGGCATTGTTTATCTACATCTATCCCAATAAGCTGTCTATCGAATCGTTGCAATTGATGTTCGATCTCGAAGAGAAGGAAGAGATCTTCAAAAAGTTGGTTTTTATGATCCGATAAAGAATCAAACTTGTTTAAATGTTCCAGCTATTCTCTATTTCCTTGAAAAAGGTGCTCAACCTACAAGAACGGTTTATGATATTTTAAGGAAAGCTGAATTCTTTAAAGATAAAGAAAGAACTTTGAGTTAATTGAAGAACTAAATGAATAAAAAATAAAAAAGTAGGGGAGGGTCATTAATATCCCTTAATTATTTAGACACAATTTGCCTCTTTTTTAGTCCTATTTTTTTGCTGCATTTATGTCGTGCCAATCCAACAAAAGCCCTTATTTAATTTCCTTATTTGTATCTAATTGGTTTTCTTACCATTGTATTTCTATTGACAAAGGTCTATTGAACAGCTAGAATTTGTAGCTAGATAGGTCTCTTTATCGTCACTCCCTATTAGGTATTTCTGTCTACACTTTGCTCAAATGATAGGGTTACCCCCCTTGCATGTACTTTCATATACATATAAGATTTTTCTATTTAAATGCTAAAAAAATAACAATTTTGCTATTATGATTGGGGCCGCTCTTTAACCTTAGTGAAATTTAACCGATCTGTTTATTTTGGTATTTGAGTGTTTTTAATGGGTGATAAAATCTTTCTTTTGATGTCTTGCTAATTCAATGTTTTGCCAGGAGTGTCCGGTGTAATTCCATCGATTTTTGGATTTCGATCGTATCTAAGATCCTATTTTATCTGGGTTGCTAACTCAATGGTAGAGTACTCGGCTTTTAAGTGCGACTATGATCTTTTACACATTTGGATGAAGCAACAAATTCGTCCAGACTCTTGGTAGAGTCTAGAAGACCACGACTGATCCTCAAAGGTAATGAATGGAAAAAATAGCATGTCGTAATAAAATCAATTTCTTTTTTTTTTTGAATAAAAAAATTCCGATTTTCTGGGTCTAGTGAATAAATGGATAGAGCCTGGCTCTAATTCTGGTAAAATAAAAAGCAACGAGCTTAACTTCTTAATTTAATTGAAATGATTCCCCGATCTAATTAGACGTTAAAAATAGATTAGTGCCTGATGCGGGGAAAGGTTGGGTTTTCCTATCGGTGGGCCCTTTAATTTTTTTTAGGAATCCTAATTATTCTTTTTTATGGATTGAAAAGGAATGTTATGAATTGAATGTGTAAAAGAAGCAGTATATTGATAAAGAGACTTTATTCCAAAGTCAAAAGAGCGATTGGCCTGCAAAAATAAAAGATTTGTTTTTTTTGTTTGTAATTAGAACAAACATAAACTAATTAGATAGAAAAGGAGCAGAAAAAGATCTATGGATTAGACTCCCTTTCTTTTCAGGGTTAAAAAAAAAATGTAACACCCTGTTCTGACCATATTGCACTATGTATCATCATTTGATAAATCGAGAAATGCTTTTTTTCTCTGATTCAAGTAGAAATACAAATGGCAAAATTCGAAGGGTATTCAGAAAAACAGAAATCTCGTCAACAATACTTCGTTTACCCACTTCTCTTTCAGGAATATATTTATGCATTTGCCCATGATTATGTATTAAATGGTTCTGAACCTGTGGAAATTGTTGGTTGTAATAACAAGAAATTTAGTTCACTACTTGTGAAACGTTTAATTATTCGAATGTATCAGCAGAATTTTTTGATTAATTCAGTTAATCATCCTAACCAAGATCGATTGTTGGATCACAGCAATGATTTTTATTCGAAGTTTTATTCTCAGATTCTATTTGAGGGGTTTGCAATCGTTGTAGAAATCCCATTCTCGCTAGGACAACTATCTTGTCCGGAAGAAAAAGAAATACCAAAGTTTCAAAATTTACGATCTATTCATTCTATATTTCCCTTTTTAGAAGACAAATTTTTGCATTTACATTATCTATCACATATAGAAATACCCTATCCTATCCATTTTGAAATCTTGGTTCAACTCCTTGAATACCGGATCCAAGATGTTTCATCTTTGCATTTATTGCGATTCTTTCTCAACTATTATTCGAATTGGAATAGTCTTATTACTTCAATGAAATCCATTTTTCTTTTTTCAAAAGAAAATAAAAGACTATCTCGATTCCTATATAACTCTTATGTATCAGAATATGAATTTTTCTTGTTGTTTCTTCGTAAACAATCTTCTTGCTTACGATTAACATCTTCTGGAACCTTTCTGGAACG